GACCAATGGGTAACGATGGCTCTGATGGGTGGTTTTGCTAGAATAGGGAATAATGAGATCACTATTTTAGTAAATGATGCGGAGAAGAGTAGTGACATTGATCCCCAAGAAGCCCAGCAAACTCTTGAAATAGCGGAAGCTAATTTGAGGAAAGCTGAAAGCAAGAGACAAACAATTGAGGCAAATCTAGCTCTCAGACGAGCTAGGACACGAGTAGAGGTTATCAATGCGATTTGATAACTAGTTGGTGCGCCCGAATAGAATAATCCAAAGAATTTCTGTTTATACACCCTATTTTTATTCTGCCAATTGAATCCAATTAAATTCAATCAATTGGAATCAGATTCTGATGGAAGGAAAAAGGTTGAAGTTTCAATTCGAAAATCAAATCGAATAGGATAGAAAAGATACAAAATCAATAAACGAAGGTGAGTAGAAAAACTTATTAGATACCACAGCCAATGGTATCTAATAATTTCTACCTACTATTGGATTTGAACCAATGACTCCCGCCGTATGAAAGCAATACTCTAACCACTGAGTTAAGTAGGTCATTTATCATTATACCAAAAAACAAAAAGAGATCCATCACATCCCATCGATGGAGTATAAATCCAATAGGACTTCTAAGCAATACCAATCCAAAAGATCAAAGAGATATGGTGTGGGATCATGGAATATTCATCTTGACAAGAAATTATCTACATAATATGATAAAATAGGTCTCACAAGGACAAGGGCTATAGCTCAGTTAGGTAGAGCACCTCGTTTACACGTGCGCCAATGTTTTTCAGGGGAGTCCATCATGCAATCAAAGGAATTGATCTTTTTGAGAAATCAATGTCTGACTCTGTGGCTTGTAGGGAACAAAACAAGAGAACAATAGCCTGACAAATGGCTCGGCCCGATTCGGGTGCCCTTTTAGGAACCAAATAAAATCCGTCATCGATTTGAGATATTGATAAGGTGAATACCTAGTCTATTCAATGCTAGGCATAATGAGTATAAGGATCTCAAAAATTCTCTTTTCGTTCTATGAATCTTAAGGCGTATGAAGTTTCATATGTGATTCTTTAATCAGGATGATAGAGACTCCTTTTCTTTTAGTTTAGGTTGATCTAGGCCATAAGCAGACCTACGTCAAGATAACCCTTCTTTGAAACACTTTGGGAGTGCTCCTATATCCGAATCCAAATAATGAATTAGAGCACATGGAGCCATTTCCTTATTTTTCTGTCAAGAAAAAATATGGTAGACTAACTGATATTTCTATCAGTTAATGAAAGAGCCCAATGCAAAAAAAAATGCATGTTGGGTCTTTGAAAGAGTTCGAATCATTTTGATAAGAATTAGTTCGATCTGTTTTACCGAGAAGGTCTACGGTTCGAGTCCGTATAGCCCTATACTAATCTCAAATAATAATAATAAACATAATTCATAAACATAAAATATTCTATATATAGAATAGAATCAAAATATAGAATAGAATCAAAACAGATTGAATTTTAAAGATTCGAAATTCGAAACAAAAATTAGAATTTTCTTTTGAATTCCTTTGATTTAGACAAGTCCGAAGCGAGGTGAACGCAAAAGGGTTTTGTTTGTTTTGTTTGTATAAGAGATTTATACTATATTGAAATAAAATCGAAGGAAGTGTAATGAAAATAGGATTCCAATCGAGAAATCTTAAAACGAAACATCACAACAAACAAACGAAACTACAACAAACTACAACAAACAAACGAAACTATGCGGTTCGATCAAAATGAATTGTTGTTTTGATTAACCAATTATCGATGACTTGACAATGAATTCCAATTTGAATCGACAAATTTGGTCTATTTTCCACATTCATAGGAGTTCGGCTATGTTTCTGCTTTACAAATATGATATTTTCTGGGCATTTCTAATAATATCAAGCGTTATTCCTATTTTGGCATTTCTAATTTCCGCAGTTTTAGCCCCGATTAACAAAGGGCCAGAGAAACTTTCTAGTTATGAATCGGGTATAGAGCCAATGGGCGATGCTTGGTTACAATTTCGAATCCGGTATTATATGTTTGCTCTAGTTTTTGTTGTTTTTGATGTTGAAACCGTTTTTCTTTATCCATGGGCAATGAGTTTTGATGTATTGGGGGTATCCGTATTTATAGAAGCTTTCATTTTCATGCTTATCCTAATTGTTGGTTCAGTTTATGCGTGGCGAAAAGGAGCATTAGAGTGGTCTTAGTTTCTGAATATTCAGACAATAACAAAAAAGTAAAAGTCAAAATAAAAAAAAACATTGAGAGAATTATGAATTCCATCGAATTTTCCTTACTTGATCGAACAACCCCAAATTCATTTATTTCAACTACATCAAACGATCTTTCAAATTGGTCAAGACTCTCCAGTTTATGGCCGCTTCTTTATGGTACCAGTTGTTGTTTCATTGAATTTGCTTCATTAATCGGCTCGCGGTTCGATTTTGACCGTTATGGGCTGGTACCAAGATCGAGCC